TTTTTTGGAAAGGCTAAAAAGAAGGCTGTTATCCCCGAAACTGTGGCCTTATTTCTTCGATGATAATCCACCGGACCTATACGATTTTTGGATTTTTACCAACGAAAAAAAAGAAAGAAAAGAAAAAAAAGCATTTCTAAATCGAATCAAATCTCTCGAGAAAAAATCTAGTTTTTTGAATAGACTCGAAACAAGAACTCGATTATGTAATGATGATTCTAGAAACAAATACTTACCAAAAAGGTATGATCCTTTATTGAGCGGATCGCGTCGAAAAACAATCGAAAAAAATGCAATCCTGAAAAAAACTTCGAAAAAAAAATTTTTTCAAAATTTTCGGATAAATAAATTGCATCAAATCCTCGTTCCGTACACCGATAAACTAGGAGAATTTATAGAGATACAGAATAAAGAGCGAAAGATTTATGCGGAGGATATCAAAAATGAGGAATTACCGATCATTGACAAGATCGTTGACACGGTCATTGAAAAGTTTCTTCCTCCCGTCGTTGATACTTTTCGCCTTGTGCTCAACACTCACAAATGGATTTGTTTGGCTCGGTTACAGGCTATTGTCGCGGGAAATATCCACTACGCGATAGCTGTGCAATGTACGTTTTGGAGGCATACAGCTCCTGGTACCTCTTATTTGTCTAATTTGATAGGCTTCAGGAATTTAAAGAATGTGTGTCTAAAATGTTATGAAGACATTCTATTGAAATCCCATTTTAATGTGGATTTTTTCATGAGGACTGGTTACGCACATGTGAGGTATGAACATATGGGTTATCTGGGAGACTTTATTCGGAAAATAGAGAACGCTCTAGAAGAAAAACTAGACGAGTATTACGCTTACCTAAACTTTGGCGTTGGCTCTCTAGCTACTTCTTGGTCTACCCTTGATTTGCTAGATCAAAATTATTATCAGAATAAGAAAAAGTTCGAAAAAGAAAAGTCCGAAAAAGAAAAGTTCGAAAAAGAAAAGTTCGAAAGACCAAAGGCAGAAAGAGCAAAATTAGAAAAGTTAAAAAGAAAACATGAAATGCTTTTTTTAAAAAAAGTATTATTTTTCCTACATGATGATGCTAATGATGCTAATAGTCAAAACAGAAACATAAGTCAAAATAAAATAAACGAAATCAGTAAAAAAATTCCTCGATGGGAATACAAATTAATCACTGAGTTAGAACAACAATCAGGAGAATTTCAAGATATTCCCGACGATTTTGAAATTCGTTCAAGAGAAGCCAAAGAGGTAGTGATTTTTACTGATATCAAAGATGATAAAGATGATCCTGATGAAATGGAAGAGATGTCTACGACACGCTATTTAGAACAACCGGACTTTGATCGAGATCTAATCAAGGGGTCTGTGCGGGCGCAAAGGCGCAAAGTAGTTATTTGGAAAGTGTTTCAAGGAAATGCGCATTCCCCCCTTTTTGTGTACAGAATCAAAAAATCCATTTTCTTTTCTTTAACATCTAATATGTTTGAATTGATTAAATCCATTTTTAGAAATAGGGTGTGGAAAGGGGAAGCATTCCAAATTGTAGAGTCTACAAACGAACAAACAAAAAGAGAAGAAAATAGAATAGAAATAGAAGACGAAGAAAAAAAAGAGATGGAGATACTAGAGGAAGAGGCGCGAATGAAGATAGCGGAAGCTTGGGATAATGCCCATACTTATGGGCAAGGAATAAGAGCTTGTTTGTTGCTAATTCAATCTATTTTTAGAAAATATATTATCTTACCTTCGTTTATAATTGCAAAAAATCTTGGGCGTATATCCCTATCCCAACGTCCTGAATGGTCTGAGGATTTTCGGGAATGGAATAGAGAGATGCATCTTAAATGTACTTATAATGGAACGCCATTATCAGAAACAGAATTGCCTGAAAATTGGTTCGTAGAAGGTCTTCAGATCAAAATATTATTCCCTTTCCGTCTGAAACCTTCGCACAAACGCAAATTAAGATCTTATCAAGAAAAAGAGGATTTCCGTTTTTTAACGGTTTTTGGACTCGAAGCTAAACATCCTTTTGGTTTTCCCGAAAAACGACCTTCCTTTTGGAAACCTGTTTTGAAAGAACTGGGAAAAAAAGTTCGAAAAATGAAAAAGAACTATTTCAAAGGAAAAAAAAAAATACTTGCAAAAGTTTCCAAAGAAAACCCAATTCAATTAAGAAAAGTAGAAATCTATGAATCGAATGAAATTCAAGAAGAAAAAGATTCCATAATTAGCAATCAAATAATTAACCAATCTTTTGGTCAAACAGTATCGCCGGGTTTGACAAATTCTTCATTGACAGAAAAAAAAATAAAAGATCTGACTGAGCGAATAGGGAAAATTAGAAATCAAATAGAAAGAATTAGAAAGAAGAAAAGGAAAAATGATACTAGTCCTAACAAAACATTTAATGCTAAATTCTTAGAAAAATGTAAAATATTCAAAAGAAGAACTGTTCGATTCATTTCTAAATTTCCCCTTTATTTGAAAATTTTCATTGAACTACTATCTCGGCACAGATTTTTTTCTAGGAGTGAATGGAAACTATCAGGGGTATGGAAATCTACTATCTATTATATAGAAGAGTTTGTTTTATTTAGTAAATTTTATTTACTAAGGATATGGAAATTGATTTTATATATTATGTTTGAAGGTTGGTTTAAGATCTATTATATTTTACTTTGGATTGTACGTGATATACGGTTTCTTTTAAATTTTGTTGTAGATCATTCAAATTTGGATATTTCTACTCAAATTAGGTTAAGAACCCTAATTGACAAAATGATGAATAACTGCATAGAGCTAATTTTTCTATCCCTGGACCTAACATTTAAGAATACTAGTAGTAATAAAAAAAAGAAAAATCTCATTCCCTTTAAAAAATCCCTTGATAAGATTAGGGATATGAAAAGCAATTTACATATTTTTTTTGACTTATCTTGCGTATCACAAGCCTATGTATTTTACAAATTATCCCAAATGCAAGTTAGTAATTTGCATAAATTAAGACCTGTTCTTCAATATCAAGGAATCTCTTTGTTTCTTAAGCCCGAAATAAAGGATTCTTTGGAAAAACAAGGAATGGTTCATTCAAAATTAAAATTAAATGATAAGAAACTTAGGAATTATGAACAAAATCAATGGAAAAAGTGGTTAAGAGGATATTCTCCATACAATTTATCGTCGATCATATGGTCGAGATTAATGCCTGAAAAATGGCGAAATACTTCCCTTTGTATAGCTACAAAGGAAAAATTAAGCAAATGCAATTCATATGAAACAGACCAAGTAAGTGATTCAAAAAAAAAAAAGGAAGTATACAAATTAGCGAATCAAAAAGAAAATTTTCACAAATCTTATCGATATGATCTTTTAGCAAATCAATTTCTTAACTCCGAAAAATTTCAAGGAAATAAGAACGGAGAGCTTTCTTGTAACACGCACAAGGACCCACTTTATGATATTCTGAAAACCACCCCTATCTATAATTATGTGGATATGCTAGCTGTGGAAAAAATGGTAAATAGAAAATATTTGCGTTGGAAAAGTTTGTATCGTAAAGAAAAAGTGGATATTGAGTCCTGTATCACGATCGATGCCAACAGGAATCCAAATATTCAACGGGAAACTAATAAGTATTTTCAAATATCTATTAAAAATGGATATTCTGAAATTTGTTATTTTAGGCTTCCAGACAATCTCCCAAAATTCCACAACGTTTTTGTTGATTGGATGGGAATGAATGAAAGAATGCTAAATTATTCTATCTCGAATCTAGAGGGTTGGTTCTTCCCAGAATTGGTCTTATTTCATCAGGCATATAAGACCAAACCTTGGTTTAGACCAAATCAATTACTTCTTTTAAATCGAAATGGAAATGAAAATAGTAGTGAAAAGAAAAAAAGAAAATTCAAAAAAAAGCAAGGAAATCAAGAAGAACCCAAAAAAGGAGAAGATTTTGGATCTGTTCTGTCACAAGAAAAATCTAGTGAAGAAAATTCTGTAAAATTGGACAGGAAAAAGAAGAAAAAGAAAAAAAGTCAACTAGATTCCTTCCTGGAACGTTATTTACTTTTTCAATGTAAATGGTGGGACAGTACTTTGGACGAAAAATTGATGAATAATATTGAGGTCTACTGTCTCTTGCTTAGACTAATGGACCCAAGAAAAATTCTCTTATCTTCAATTCAAACAAGAGAAATCGATTTGGATAGACTGACGATTCAAACTAGTCTAACTCATGCGGAATTACTGAAGAAGGGAATATTGATTATAGAACCCATTCGTCTGTTTGGAAAAATTGATGGACAACTCTTGATGTATCAAACCATAAGTACTTCGTTGGTTGATAAGAGTAAGTACCAAACAAATCCAAAATACCAAGAAGAAAGGTATGTTTCTAAGAATCATTTTGATTTCCTTATTCCTGAAAATATTTTATCGTTTCGACATCGTAGAAAATTGAGAATTCTAATTTCATTGAATTCAAAGTATCGAAACGATGAAAATAGAAATCTCCTATTTTGGAACGAAAAGAACAGAAAAAACAGCAACCAAGCTTCGCCCGAGAATAAAGGTCTTAATATAGAAGAAAATGCATTAATGAAATTAAAGCTCTTTCTTTGGCCTAATTATCGATTAGAAGATTTGGCCTGTATGAATCGGTATTGGTTTAATACCAACAATGGCAGTCGTTTCAGTATGTTAAGGATACATCTATATCCACAATTGAAAATGGAAAATTCGTAGATAAGAACTCTATACCCGTCTATCATATAGAATAGAAAGTATATGATAGACGGGTATATATGAAAATAGGAAAAAATATAGGGTATGGGGTATAGGGTATATGAAAGAAATATGCGGACCACACATTTGAGTCTTCCCTTTCATGGATATATCCAATATTAAATGAATAATGTAGGACTTCAATCTCGAAATGAATCAATAGAACTTTTTTTTTTAGGTCTAAACCCTTCAATGGAAAAATGGACTACTCCTTTTCTACCTCTATCTCAATCCGATTCCAGTTTGGATGGATTGATTTGAATTCAGAAAAGGAGTAGTTTTCAAATAACTTGGAATTAGATTTTTGTATATACCAATTCAAATTAATGGCATTATTATTACTGATCGGTAAAATCCATATCTTTCAAAAGGAAGGGGGAATTTTTCTATGGTAAAAAATTCATTCATTTCGGTTATTTCTCAAAAAGAAAACACAGAAAACAGGGGGTCTGTTGAATTTCAAGTATTCACTTTCACCACTAAGATAAGTAAACTTACTTCGCATTTGGAATTACACAAAAAAGACTCTTCATCTCAGAGAGGTTTGCGGAAAATTTTGGGAAAACGTCAACGACTACTGGCCTATTTGTCAAAAAAAAATAGAGAACGTTATAAAGAATTAATTGGCGAGTTAGATATTCGAGAGATAAAAACTCGTTAACTTGAAGCCTAATACCATTTGCACTTTTATTCGTTTTCATTTTGACGAACTCTTCTTTTTACGTTCAAACAATGCATGGAAGAATGACTCGGGAAAAAAACTTATGATTGCACCAACTACAAGAAAAGACCTCATGATAGTAAATATGGGCCCTCACCACCCATCAATGCACGGCGTTCTTCGGCTGATCGTGACTCTCGATGGGGAAGATGTTATCGACTGTGAACCAATATTGGGTTATTTACATAGAGGTATGGAGAAAATTGCGGAAAATCGAACAATTATACAATACTTGCCTTATGTAACGCGTTGGGATTATTTAGCGACTATGTTCACAGAAGCAATAACCGTAAACGCACCCGAACAGCTAGGCAATATTCAAGTCCCTAAAAGGGCTAGCTATATAAGAACTATTATGTTGGAATTGAGTCGTATCGCTTCTCATTTGTTATGGCTCGGCCCTTTTATGGCAGATATCGGGGCACAGACCCCTTTCTTCTATATTTTTAGAGAACGAGAATTGATATATGACCTATTCGAAGCTGCTACCGGTATGCGTATGATGCATAATTATTTTCGTATCGGAGGAGTAGCTGCCGATTTACCTCATGGTTGGGTAGATAAATGTTTGGAATTTTGCGATTATTTTTTAATCGGCGTTGCTGAATATCAAAAACTTATTACACGGAATCCTATTTTTTTAGAACGAGTTGAAGGCATAGGCATTATTCAGGCAGAAGAAGCACTAAATTGGGGTTTATCAGGCCCAATGCTACGAGCTTCCGGAATAGAATGGGATCTTCGTAAAGTTGATCGTTATGAGTGTTACGACGAATTTGATTGGGAGGTTCACTGGCAAAAAGAGGGGGATTCATTAGCTCGTTATTTAGTACGAATGGGTGAAATGGCAGAATCCGTAAAAATTCTTCAACAGGCCTTAGAGGGAATTCCTGGAGGGCCATATGAAAATTTAGAAATACGACGCTTTGATAGAATAAAAAACCCGGAATGGAATGATTTTGACTATCGATTTATTAGTAAAAAACCTTCTCCAACGTTTGAATTGCCCAAGCAAGAACTTTATGTAAGAGTCGAAGCCCCAAAAGGGGAATTGGGAATTTTTCTGATAGGAGATCAGAGTGTTTTTCCTTGGAGATGGAAAATTCGACCACCGGGTTTTATCAACTTGCAAATTCTTCCTCAGTTAGTTAAAAGAATGAAATTGGCTGATATTATGACGATACTAGGTAGCATAGATATCATTATGGGAGAAGTCGATCGTTGAAATGATAATTGATACAACAGAACTACAAGCTATCCACTCTTTTTCCGGATTTGAATCCTTAACAGAAGTCTATGGGATACTATGGACACTTATCCCTATTTTGACTCTTGTATTAGGAATCACACTAGGTGTACTAGTAATTGTTTGGTTAGAAAGAGAAATATCTGCAGGAATACAACAACGTATTGGACCTGAATATGCCGGGCCTTTGGGAATTCTTCAAGCTCTAGCAGATGGGACAAAATTACTTTTCAAAGAGAATCTTCTTCCATCTAGAGGAGATACTCGTTTATTCAATATTGGGCCATCCATAGCAGTGATATCCATTTTACTAAGTTATTCAGTAATTCCTTTTAGTTATCGACTTATTCTAACCGATCTTAGTATTGGTGTTTTTTTATGGATCGCCATTTCAAGCCTTGCTCCCGTTGGACTTCTTATGTCGGGATATGGATCAAATAATAAATATTCCTTTTTAGGTGGATTAAGGGCTGCTGCTCAATCAATTAGTTATGAAATACCATTAACTCTATGTGTATTATCAATATCTCTACGTGTGATTCGGTGAGACATAAACTTTCCATATTTCTTTCTAGCAAGAAAGTTGAATATCTATTTTTTATTCATCGTCGGGGTTGATAAACTAAACCGGATAGTTAGATGAGTGAAATCAAACGGCTTCCTAATTTGCTGTTAAAGCCATTCAATCTCATTTCCTATGTACAAGAATTAAGTCAAAGGAAAGAATATCAGTTCTTATGTTTCCTTTACCCCAAGTTAGATTGGTTGAGTAGTAATCATGGCTTGAAGCGGGTTCAAAAGATCAACCCCCGGGGTTTTTACTATCTATTACCATGGAGGTATTAGTATTAACCTACTGGAAGATTCAAAAAATGAGTGGATGGTTAGGAAGACTAAGATACACAAAGGATTAGTAATGGAGATTAGATAACCTTTCCAAGAGGATATTTCTACCAAAGTAATTCGAATCGGGGCTTTAAGTTGGTAGAAATTCGTAAGAAGTACTCCCCTAGATTTTGATCCAGAGTATCTTCCTATTCACCGATTAAGTAAATAACTATCAAGAACGAAGAAATCTTTTATTTGGGTAATGCCGCCCTCCCTTATTTCCCGAGAAAGTAGAATAGGAACGAACAGAAGTGGAAAGACTATAATTGCAAAAATAGATCTTTTTTATTCATAAATTTTTCGATTTTTTCGATAGAAATAGAATCTTTGCTAGGTAATACAATATCTAATTTCGTAATAAAAAAAAAAAAGAATAGGTTGCAATATCTCTGTGATATTCCTCAAAAAAGTTTTTTATTCAAGGATAAAGTTATTAATCAACAAAGAAAAATACAAACTTTTAAAAGATGAGATCAATTCAGAAGCACTTTATTTTTATTATAACTAGCAGACGGAATTTCATAGGTTAAATTCTAGGCCTTAGGATAAGAGTTTGACTCTCTATTGATCATGGATCCCACAAAGGGATCAAGATCAAAAATGTTGAAAGGCCCTTAGAGTTTTTTGTGACCTATGAGGAGCCGTATGAGGTGAAAATTTCATGTACGGTTCTGTAATAGCGACGGGAACAGTGATGTTATCGCCGACTATGATTATCTAACAGTTCAAGTACAGTTGATATAGTTGAAGCGCAGTCAAAATACGGTTTTTGGGGATGGAATTTGTGGCGTCAACCTATAGGGTTTATCGTTTTTCTAATTTCTTCTTTAGCCGAGTGTGAGAGATTACCTTTTGATTTACCAGAAGCAGAAGAGGAATTAGTAGCGGGTTATCAAACCGAATATTCAGGTATAAAATTTGGTTTATTTTATGTTGCTTCCTATCTAAATCTACTAGTTTCTTCATTATTTGTAACAGTTCTTTACTTGGGAGGTTGGAATCTTTCTATTCCCTACATATTCGTTCCTGAACTAACTAAAAGAAGTCAAGTTATTGGAACAATAATAGGTATCTTTATTACATTAGCGAAAACTTATCTGTTCTTGTTCATTTCTATTGCAACAAGATGGACTTTACCGAGATTGAGGATGGACCAACTATTAAATCTTGGGTGGAAATTTCTTTTACCTATTTCTCTAGGTAATCTATTATTAACGACTTCATCCCAACTTTTTTCACTGTAAAGAACTCGAATTTTTCTATCTTCAAAACCTGTCTCAAACAAGAGAAAGAAACAAGTATGAAATTATTTATAGATATTCCGATATGTTCCCTATGCTAACCGAGCTCTTGAATTCTGGTCAACAAACAATACGAGCTGCCAGGTACATTGGTCAAGGTTTCATGATTACCTTGTCCCATGCAAATCGTTTACCTGTAACTATTCAATACCCCTACGAAAAATTCATTGCATCGGAGCGTTTCCGGGGCCGAATACACTTTGAATTTGATAAATGCATTGCTTGTGAAGTATGTGTTCGTGTGTGTCCTATAGATCTACCCGTAGTTGATTGGAAATTGGAAACTGATATTCGAAAGAAACGATTACTTAATTACAGTATTGATTTTGGAATTTGTATATTTTGTGGTAATTGCGTTGAGTATTGTCCAACAAATTGTTTATCAATGACTGAAGAATATGAACTTTCTACTTATGATCGTCACGAATTGAATTATAATCAAATTTCTTTAGGTCGATTACCGGTGTCCATAACGGGCGATTACACAATTCGAACAATTTCGTCGAATTCACCTCAAATAAAAAATGTATAAAACCCTTGCATTTCCAAATTCCCAATCCCTTTGGAATCTAAGGGAATCGGGTTTTTGCTTGTTCAAGATAAACGAGCGATTGGTTGTCGAGAATCGTGGTTCATTTGGATAGAAAATTTATTTCTATTCGAATAATGATTAAATAATAAGAGTAGACCAATAACTGTATCTACCTCAATCCACACCAACCACCCTATTCACATTTTCTTCAATTAAGAAGTATCCTAAAAAGAAAAATAGGATAACTCCCCTTTTCCCGGTCGGGTCAACAAAGTCATGAAATATTTGGATTTACTTTTTCTATAAAATAAAATGGATTTACCTGGACCAATACACGATTTTCTTTTAGTTTTTCTGGGGTCGGGTCTTATATTAGGAAGTCTGGGAGTAGTCTTATTTCCAAATCCAATTTATTCGGCCTTTTCATTGGGATTGGTTCTTTTTTGTATATCTTTATTCTATATTCTATCGAATTCTTATTTTGTAGCTGCTGCGCAGCTCCTTATTTATGTAGGAGCTATAAATGTTTTAATTATTTTTGCTGTCATGTTCATGAATGGTTCAGAAGATTACGATTTCGAAGATTTTCAGCTTTGGACCGTTGGGGATGGAATTACTTCAGTGGTTTGTACAAGTCTTTTTATTTCACTACTTACTATTATTCTAGATACGTCCTGGTATGGGATCATTTGGACTACAAAAGCAAACCATATTTTAGAGCAAGATTTGATAAGTAATAGTCAACAAATTGGAATTCATTTATCAACAGATTTTTTTCTTCCATTTGAACTCATTTCAATAATTCTTTTAGTCGCTTTAATCGGTGCGATTGCTATAGCTCGTCAATAATAATAAATCTTTTAAAGGAAGAATTCTCAACTAAATCAAGGGAAAAAGAATGTGTCTAATCCCTTAATTTGAGTGCCCACCTAAAACGAAAATCAACTCAATTTCTTTTTAGAATTGATCTATTCCCAACCAATTCCCTTGTTTTCTTCCATACGTATTAGAATCGACTGGATTTAATTATTGTTCAGATTGAAATGAATCAAGATTGATAAGGGGTTGAGTAATGATGCTCGAACATGTACTTGTTTTGAGTGCCTTTTTATTTTCTATTGGTATTTATGGATTGATCACAAGTCGAAATATGGTTAGAGCCCTTATGTGTCTTGAACTTATATTAAATTCGGTTAATATCCATTTTGTAACGTTTTCGGATATGTTTGATGATCGTCAATTAAGAGGAGACATTTTCTCCATTTTTATTATAGCTATTGCAGCCGCTGAAGCAGCTATTGGATTAGCTATTGTTTCATCCATTTATCGTAATAGAAAATCCATTCGTATTAACCAATCCAATTTGTTGAATAAATAATATGAATCATAGAAAATAAAATTCGAATATTCATAAATTACTTCCGACTGGACGGTTTGATATGGGTAAGGTATGATCATGTTTGCCGAAACATAAGAAATCAAAGGATTTTTGCGCTCGTTCATAAACAATTCATCATAAACAATTCAAGTCCATTGATTCTGATCACTCATTGATTCGTCTGGTATCTAATTACAAGATTGATTTAGAAGTTAGTTTACTAGACCGAAAATTCATGATGTTAAAAATTGTATAGATACAATGTCACACTCAGTAAAGATTTATGATACATGTATAGGATGTACTCAATGTGTCCGAGCTTGCCCCACCGATGTATTAGAAATGATACCCTGGGACGGATGTAAAGCTAAACAAATAGCTTCTGCTCCAAGGACTGAGGACTGTGTTGGTTGTAAGAGATGTGAATCCGCCTGTCCAACGGATTTCTTGAGTGTTCGGGTTTATTTATGGCATGAAACAACCCGTAGTATGGGTCTAGCTTATTGATACGTTCCATAAAACTCTACTTAAAATCCATTTTTTTTTTTACCGACAAAATTCGTGCGCAAACTATTTGGATTTGATTTTGCGCACGGATTTTTATGGCCCAAGTGTATCTTGTCTTTACCACGAATCATTTTCCCTTCTTAACAATAATTGTTGTTTTACCAATATTTTCGGGTTCCTTAATTTTCCTTCTTCCACATAAGGGAAATAAAGTAATTCGTTGGTATACTATATGTATTTGTATTCTAGAACTCCTTCTAATAACTTATGCATTCTGTTATCATTTCCAATCGGATGATTCATTAATCCAACTAGAGGAGGATTATAACTGGATCCATTTTTTTGATTTCCATTGGAGACTAGGGATAGATGGGCTCTCAATAGGACCCATTCTATTGACGGGATTCATCACTACTTTAGCTACCTTAGCGGCTTGGCCGGTTACTCGAGATTCTCGATTATTTAATTTCCTGATGTTAGCAATGTATAGTGGGCAAATCGGATTGTTTTCTTCTCGGGACCTTTTACTTTTTTTCCTCATGTGGGAGTTAGAATTAATCCCCGTTTATCTACTTGTATCCATGTGGGGAGGAAAAAAACGTCTCTACTCAGCTACAAAATTTATTTTGTACACGGCAGGGGGTTCTGTTTTTCTTTTACTGGGAGTTCTTGGTGTCGGTTTATATGGTTCTAATGAACCAACATTAAATTTGGACATATTATCCAACCAAACCTATCCCTTAGCTTTGGAAATACTATTCTATAGTGGATTTTTTATTGCTTTTGCTGTCAAATTACCAATCATACCACTACATACATGGTTACCAGATACCCATGGAGAAGCACACTATAGTACTTGTATGCTTCTAGCCGGAATCTTATTAAAAATGGGAGCGTATGGATTAGTTCGAATCAATATGGAATTATTTCCCCATGCTCATTCTATATTTTCTCCTTGGTTACTGATAGTAGGCGCAGTGCAAATAATCTATGCAGCTTCAACATCTTTGGGTCAACAGAATTTAAAAAAAAGAATAGCCTATTCCTCTGTATCTCATATGGGTTTCATAATTATAGGAATTGGTTCTATCACCGATATGGGACTCAACGGAGCGCTTTTACAAATAATCTCCCATGGATTTATTGGTGCTGCACTTTTTTTCTTGGCTGGAACAACTTATGATAGAATACGTCTTGTTTATCTTGACGAAATGGGTGGAATAGCTATCTCAATGCCAAAAATATTCACGATGTTCAGTAGCTTTTCAATGGCCTCTCTTGCATTACCAGGTATGAGTGGTTTTGTTGCCGAATTAATAGTATTTTTTGGATTAATTACTAGTGAAAAATATCTCTTACTAACAAAACTACTCATTACTTTTCTAATGGCAATTGGAATGATATTAACTCCTATTTATTTATTATCTATGTTACGTCAGATGTTCTATGGATACAAGATATTTAATGTTTCAAATTCCTATTTGTTTGATTCTGGACCACGAGAGTTATTTCTTTCGATCGCTATTTTTTTACCAATACTAGGTATTGGTATGTACCCCGATTTCGTTCTTTCACTCTCAGTCGAAAAGGTTGAAGCTATTCTATCTAATTTTTTTTATAGAAAGTTTGAATGAATTTTACAACCATTTCTCTTACAATGACAAGAAGAAGAAAAGGCCTTTTCTTCTTCTTGTCATACGTTAAGTTGAAATTCATTTTGAACTGGCGAGAACCCCAGCGAATCACTAACTATTTGATTCACCTCGTTCTTGCCAGTTCACACCAAATTCTTTGATCGTATATGCACCTTAGACTTTCCTATTCTAAGAACCCCCACATTCCATTCCACTATAATGAAAATGAACCATAACTATGTAGTCCTATTCCTAATAAATTAACCCCAAAATAGCATATCCAAATTATAAGAAATCCAATAGACGCCACAATTGCTGAATTTCTACCTTTCCATTTTTGATTTGTTCGAGTATGCAAATAAATTGCGAACACCAGCCAAGTAATAAAAGCCCAAGTTTCTTTTGGGTCCCAACTCCAATAGGATCCCCACGCTTCGTTAGCCCACACGGCTCCAGAAAGAATTCCTATGGTTAAAAAGAAGGCTAAAATCCCTTTACTATTGTTGGATTTATCCCAACAAAAAAGAGGAAGAAGAAGAAGGAAACACAAGAGAAATAGAAAAAAATATAAAAACGAATGTTTCCGGGGCCTACTAATTTTAAGGGTGAAACTATCAAGAAACTTACAAGAGCAACCCCGTTGACTAACCCATCAATCAATCGCGTATCAAAAAACCGAGTGGATTGAGAAAATCTTCTTATCATAGAAAGCCAAAACTTCAGATAAAAAACATCTATAAAAGCACGATTATATGACCAATTGTAAAAACCATAGACAATTTTGTCCGAACGACTTCTTTTGGAAGTTATTAAGACAAAGAAATTAATTAAATCAAAATTCTTGAAGGGTGAAAAAATGGGTTTATATAAAAAAGAAGCTAGAAGTATCCCCCCAAAAGCTATACTAACGGAAAAAATGGCATCTTTTCCAAATTCATAGAAATCAGTAAAATCCTTTGACTGTTGATGTAAAAGGTTGATAGACGGAGCTAACAATTTACCTAATATATCGAGATCTCCGGGAATTCCTTCTTGATTAAAAGGAATTCCCAGAGATCCAACAAATAAAGTAAATAGAATTAATACAAATAAAGGAAATAACATAGTATTGTCTGATTCATGGGGGTATAGAGAAACTTTTTTATTTTCAAAATGCAAAATATTAATAAAAGATTGTTCTGCATTTCTTTTTTTTTTATTATCATTACTTCGATATGTTTTTTTTTTCAAAAAAGACAAACTTGCATTTTTCATTCTTAATAAACGAAAATTTTTTTGAATTTTTTTTGAATACCCTTTACCCCATATAGATATTAAATATAGAGCCGAATTTTTTTTACCATTATAATTTTGAAAATAAACATTTAAATGCCCCTCAAAAGTAAGTAAATAGATACGAAACATATAAAATGCTGTTAATCCTGCCGTGGCCCAAGCTATTATTGCGAAAATAGGCGAATATAACCAACTATCATTAAGAATTTCATCTTTAGACCAAAAACAAGCAAGAGGGGGAATACCACAAAGTGAAAGTGTACCTAAAAAAAAAGATGTTTTGGTAATGGGAGTATATTTTGTTAACCCACCCATAAGAACCATATTTTGACTTTTATCCGGAGAATATCCAACAACAGTTTCCATTGAATGAATAACAGATCCAGACCCTAAAAATAATAATGCTTTTGAATAAGCATGAGTAATCAAATGAAATAAAGCACTTCGGTAAGACCCCATTCCTAGAGCTAACATCATATAACCCAATTGAGACATTGTCGAATAGGCTAAACCCTTCTTAATGTCTTTTTGAGCAAGAGCTAAAGTAGCTCCTAATAATACTGTTATTATACCGATCAATGAGATAAAATTCATTATATAGGGTATAACTATAAAAAGAGGAAGAAGACGAGCTACAAGAAAAATACCCGCTGCCACCATAGTAGCAGCGTGTATAAGAGCTGAAATGGGAGTGGGTCCTTCCATAGCATCGGCTAACCAGACATGAAGAGGAAATTGTGCAGATTTAGCAACTGCACCAGAAAATAATAGAACAGCGCACAATGTAACAAAGGGAGAATTTACTTCATTATTTAAAATCAAGTTATTAAATATTTTGAATAAATCCCTAAATTCAAAACTACCGGTTATCCAATAAAAACCCAAAATTCCTAATAATAAACCAAAATCTCCTACGCGGTTTGTTACAAATGCCTTTTGGCAAGCATTTGCGGCAAGAGGTCTTGTGAACCAAAAACCTATTAATAGATAGGAACACACCCCAACCAATTCCCAAAAAATATAAATTTGTATCAAATTGGAACTAGTAACTAATCCCAACATTGAAGTACTGAAAAAACTCATATAAGCAAAAAATCTCAAGTAACCTTGATCGTAAACCATATAATTATCACTATAAATAAGAACCATAATTCCAACAGTAGTGATTAACATTGACATAATAGAAGTAAGTGGATCGATCAAGTAACCTAATTCTAAAGAAAAATCATTATTGAGAGTCCAAGACCAGACATATTGATAGATAAAATTGTTATTTATTTGCTGAATAGCCAAATTAGTTGAAAAAAGCATGACTATACTTAACAATAAAATACTCGGAAAAGCCCACATACGACGAAGATTTTTCGTTGCTGTCGGAAAAAGAAGAAGTCCTACTCCTATTAACATGAGAACTGGAAGTGGAACAAAAGGTATGATCCACGCATATTGATATATCTGTTCCATAAAAAAAGTTTTTTCTTAATAATTCTTTATTCCTATTAATTTAATGGTTTCCGATTTGCCGGATTTTCTCTCTTTTGAAAAGAGTCAATAAAAAAATCAAGATATGCGCGAACATAAATAGAATTTTTTTGAATTTGTATTTCTTTTTATGTATTCTTTCTGCTAAATACTTCAAATATTCAAATCAAGAAGTTACAGTTGGTCAAATTATAGGAAAAAAAACTTTAAAGTCTCTTTTGAATTTGAAAATCGCGAAGAAAGGATCAAATTAAGTCTTTTTACGAGTTTGACAAACAATTTACGAAAGTTTTTAGTAAACATATAAAAATAGGGAGTTTTACCCTTCCCGAGGTTTTGAGGTATTGTAATTCCATCTAAATGCAATATGACAGTAAAGAAAAGGAAAAACTAGTTCATATGCATTTTTGTATATATTAAGTTCAATGAATTCCCTTTTCTATTGCATAGGGATCTATAAATTCGAAAAATATCAATTTGAATGGGAAAAAATTTTAAAGAAACCTATCAATAAAACAAAAAAATTTCATTTTTTTGACATATATTTTAAGGGATGAAAAAAAATATTATTTATTTGGACTACTATGATTTGTGATTTGTGTAATTTTCCCATACCTTTGACCTATCTTTTATTTTTTCTTTGAAAGAATATTCTCTAAAAAAATATAATGAATTGGCAAAAGGCTGCTTTTTTTTGTAAACACTAAATGTCTTTCACATACAGCTATACCAATGAGTAATTTCTCAATTTAAAATTGAAATGGCAGTTCCAAAAAAACGTACTTCTGCATCAAAAAAGCGTATTCGTAAAAATTGTTGGAAAAGGAAGGGATATTGGGCAGCATTAAAAGCCTTTTCCTTGGGAAAATCTCTTTCTACTGGGAATTCAAAAAGTTTTTTTGTAAAACAAACAAATAAAAAATAAGTAATAAAGCCTAAAACGTTGGAATCAACCTGAGTCAAAAATAGATTCAGCTCATTTCAAAAATTCCCTATTTCCATTTTTAGAATATGTAGAACAAGAATTAATTTCTTTACCTTACCCAAACCTAATTGAAAAATGTAAAAAAAATTTTTGACATTGAAATTGAATTTGACTGATTTTTTCATTACCAAGGTGGGGAGTCTTTTTTCCCCATCAATCTATTTTGCAATTTCATTTTTTAATGATCAAAAATCCATATTTTCAATGAAAAAAAAGTAAAAAAAATTATTTTGGGTTTTATCCTTTAATCTTAATGCAGATATAGGGCTGTTTGGTTTTACAAGAATTCAAGACGAGGGGAGTATAAAATTCATGAAAAATAAAGATCTTAAACTAAACTAATGAACCTTCAAATACCTATATAAACGAAATTTTATTTATCTTTTTAACTCTTTCCTAAAAAATATTAAATCCAATAGATTTTATAAATCTAGACGATTGCTTATTCATAGTCTATTATCAGTTCAAGACAAGCCGCTATGGTGAAATTGGTAGACACGCTGCTCTTAGGAAGCAGTGCGAGAGCATCTCGGTTCGAGTCCGAGTGGCGGCATGTCATCGACTAAAAAAGTCAAAAAATCCTATAATGAATCTAATTGGATATTTAGATTCTATAATTCAGGAATTCTTCTTTTTAAAATTTTTATGATATTTTCAACCTTAGAGCATATATTCACCCAGATTTCTTTTTCGATTGTTGCAATTCTAATTACAATTCATTTGATAAGTTTTTTTGTTGATGAAATCGTAAAACTGTATGATTCATCCGAAAGGGGCATGATAATAACTTTTTTTTGCATAACGGGATTATTAGTTACCCGTTGGATTTATTCAGGACATTTTCCCCTAACTAATCTATATGAATCATTAACCTTCCTGTCATGGAGTTTTTCCCTTATTCATATAGTTCCATATTTCAAAAAAAAGAAAAATATTCTAAGTACAATAATTGGGCCCAGTGCTCTTTTTACTCAAGGCTTTGCTACTTCAGGCCTTTTAACGGAAATACAGAAATCCGCAATATTAGTACCCGCTCTGCAATCGGAGTGGTTAATAATGCATGTAAGTATGATGATATTAGGCTATGCAGCCCTTTTGTGTGGATCATTATTTTCTGTATCACTTCTAGTCGTTACAGTTAGAAAAAAGAGACCTTTATTTTCTACAAAAAATCATTTATTCCATTTGAATGGGTCGGGTGAAATCGAATTAATAATTGAACGAAGTCATTTTTTACAAAATACTTCTTTATTTTCTACAAAGAATTATTACAGGTCGCAATTGATTCAAAAATTGGATTATTGGAGTTATCGGGTTATTAGTCTAGGATTTATCTTTTTAACCATAGGAATTCTTTCTGGAGCCGTGTGGGCTAACGAAGCGTGGGGATCCTATTGGAGTTGGGACCCAAAAGAAACTTGGGCTTTTATTACTTGGCTGGTGTTCGCAATTTATTTGCATACTCGAACAAATCAAAAATGGAAAGGTAGAAATTCAGCAATTGTGGCGTCTATTGGATTTCTTATAATTTGGATATGCTATTTTGGGGTTAATTTATTAGGAATAGGACTACATAGTTATGGTTCATTTTCATTATAGTGGAATGGAATGTGGGGGTTCTTAGAATAGGAAAGTCTAAGGTGCATATACGATCAAAGAATTTGGTGTGAACTGGCAAGAACGAGGTGAATCAAATAGTTAGTGATTCGCTGGGGTTCTCGCCAGTTCAAAATGAATTTCAACTTAACGTATGACAAGAAGAAGAAAAGGCCTTTTCTTCTTCTTGTCATTGTAAGAGAAATGGTTGTAAAATTCATTCAAACTTTCTATAAAAAAAATTAGATAGAATAGCTTCAACCTTTTCGACTGAGAGTGAAAGAACGAAATCGGGGTACATACCAATACCTAGTATTGGTAAAAAAATAGCGATCGAAAGAAATAACTCTCGTGGTCCAGAATCAAACAAATAGGAATTTGAAACATTAAATATCTTGTATCCATAGAACATCTGACGTAACATAGATAATAAATAAATAGGAGTTAATATCATTCCAATTGCCATTAGAAAAGTAATGAGTAGTTTTGTTAGTAAGAGATATTTTTCACTAGTAATTAATCCAAAAAATACTATTAATTCGGCAACAAAACCACTCATACCTGGTAATGCAAGAGAGGCCATTGAAAAGCTACTGAACATCGTGAATATTTTTGGCATTGAGATAGCTATTCCACCCATTTCGTCAAGATAAACAAGACGTATTCTATCATAAGTTGTTCCAGCCAAGAAAAAAAGTGCAGCACCAATAAATCCATGGGAGATTATTTGTAAAAGCGCTCCGTTGAGTCCCATATCGGTGATAGAACCAATTCCTATAATTATGAAACCCATATGAGATACAGAGGAATAGGCTATTCTTTTTTTTAAATTCTGTTGACCCAAAGATGTTGAAGCTGCATAGATTATTTGCACTGCGCCTACTATCAGTAACCAAGGAGAAAATATAGAATGAGCATGGGGAAATAATTCCATATTGATTCGAACTAATCCATACGCTCCCATTTTTAATAAGATTCCGGCTAGAAGCATACAAGTACTATAGTGTGCTTCTCCATGGGTATCTGGTAACCATGTATGTAGTGGTATGATTGGTAATTTGACAGCAAAAGCAATAAAAAATCCACTATAGAATAGTATTTCCAAAGCTAAGGGATAGGTTTGGTTGGATAATATGTCCAAATTTAATGTTGGTTCATTAGAACCATATAAACCGACACCAAGAACTCCCAGTAAAAGAAAAACAGAACCCCCTGCCGTGTACAAAATAAATTTTGTAGCTGAGTAGAGACGTTTTTTTCCTCCCCACATGGATACAAGTAGATAAACGGGGATTAATTCTAACTCCCACATGAGGAAAAAAAGTAAAAGGTCCCGAGAAGAAAACAATCCGATTTGCCCACTATACATTGCTAACATCAGGAAATTAAATAATCGAGAATCTCGAGTAACCGGCCAAGCCGCTAAGGTAGCTAAAGTAGTGATGAATCCCGTCAATAGAATGGGTCCTATTGAGAGCCCATCTATCCCTAGTCTCCAATGGAAATCAAAAAAATGGATCCAGTTATAATCCTCCTCTAGTTGGATTAATGAATCATCCGATTGGAAATGATAACAGAATGCATAAGTTATTAGAAGGAGTTCTAGAATACAAATACATATAGTATACCAACGAATTACTTTATTTCCCTTATGTGGAAGAAGGAAAATTAAGGAACCCGAAAATATTGGTAAAACAACAATTATTGTTAAGAAGGGAAAATGATTCGTGGTAAAGACAAGATACACTTGGGCCATAAAAATCCGTGCGCAAAATCAAATCCAAATAGTTTGCGCACGAATTTTGTCGGTAAAAAAAAAAATGGATTTTAAGTAGAGTTTTATGGAACGTATCAATAAGCTAGACCCATACTACGGGTTGTTTCATGCCATAAATAAACCCGAACACTCAAGAAATCCGTTGGACAGGCGGATTCACATCTCTTACAACCAACACAGTCCTCAGTCCTTGGAGCAGAAGCTATTTGTTTAGCTTTACATCCGTCCCAGGGTATCATTTCTAATACATCGGTGGGGCAAGCTCGGACACATTGAGTACATCCTATACATGTATCATAAATCTTTACTGAGTGTGACATTGTATCTATACAATTTTTAACATCATGAATTTTCGGTCTAGTAAACTAACTTCTAAATCAATCTTGTAATTAGATACCAGACGAATCAATGAGTGATCAGAATCAATGGACTTGAATTGTTTATGATGAATTGTTTATGAACGAGCGCAAAAATCCTTTGATTTCTTATGTTTCGGCAAACATGATCATACCTTACCCATATCAAACCGTCCAGTCGGAAGTAATTTATGAATATTCGAATTTTATTTTCTATGATTCATATTATTTATTCAACAAATTGGATTGGTTAATACGAATGGATTTTCTATTACGATAAATGGATGAAACAATAGCTAATCCAATAGCTGCTTCAGCGGCTGCAATAGCTATAATAAAAATGGAGAAAATGTCTCCTCTTAATTGACGATCATCAAACATATCCGAAAACGTTACAAAATGGATATTAACCGAATTTAATATAAGTTCAAGACACATAAGGGCTCTAACCATATTTCGACTTGTGATCAATCCATAAATACCAATAGAAAATAAAAAGGCACTCAAAACAAGTACATGTTCGAGCATCATTACTCAACCCCTTATCAATCTTGATTCATTTCAATCTGAACAATAATTAAATCCAGTCGATTCTAATACGTATGGAAGAAAACAAGGGAATTGGTTGGGAATAGATCAATTCTAAAAAGAAATTGAGTTGATTTTCGTTTTAGGTGGGCACTCAAATTAAGGGATTAGACACATTCTTTTTCCCTTGATTTAGTTGAGAATTCTTCCTTTAAAAGATTTATTATTATTGACGAGCTATAGCAATCGCACCGATTAAAGCGACTAAAAGAATTATTGAAATGAGTTCAAATGGAAGAAAAAAATCTGTTGATAAATGAATTCCAATTTGTTGACTATTACTTATCAAATCTTGCTCTAAAATATGGTTTGCTTTTGTAGTCCAAATGATCCCATACCAGGACGTATCTAGAATAATAGTAAGTAGTGAAATAAAAAGACTTGTACAAACCACTGAAGTAATTCCATCCCCAACGGTCCAAAGCTGAAAATCTTCGAAATCGTAATCTTCTGAACCATTCATGAACATGACAGCAAAAATAATTAAAACATTTATAGCTCCTACATAAATAAGGAGCTGCGCAGCAGCTACAAAATAAGAATTCGATAGAATATAGAATAAAGATATACAAAAAAGAACCAATCCCAATGAAAAGGCCGAATAAATTGGATTTGGAAATAAGACTACTCCCAGACTTCCTAATATAAGACCCGACCCCAGAAAAACTAAAAGAAAATCGTGTATTGGTCCAGGTAAATCCATTTTATTTTATAGAAAAAGTAAATCCAAATATTTCATGACTTTGTTGACCCGACCGGGAAAAGGGGAGTTATCCTATTTTTCTTTTTAGGATACTTCTTAATTGAAGAAAATGTGAATAGGGTGGTTGGTGTGGATTGAGGTAGATACAGTTATTGGTCTACTCTTATTATTTAATCATTATTCGAATAGAAATAAATTTTCTATCCAAATGAACCACGATTCTCGACAACCAATCGCTCGTTTATCTTGAACAAGCAAAAACCCGATTCCCTTAGATTCCAAAGGGATTGGGAATTTGGAAATGCAAGGGTTTTATACATTTTTTATTTGAGGTGAATTCGACGAAATTGTTCGAATTGTGTAATCGCCCGTTATGGACACCGGTAATCGACCTAAAGAAATTTGATTATAATTCAATTCGTGACGATCATAAGTAGAAAGTTCATATTCTTCAGTCATTGATAAACAATTTGTTGGACAATACTCAACGCAATTACCACAAAATATACAAATTCCAAAATCAATACTGTAATTAAGTAATCGTTTCTTTCGAATATCAGTTTCCAATTTCCAATCAACTACGGGTAGATCTATAGGACACACACGAACACATACTTCACAAGCAATGCATTTATCAAATTCAAAGTGTATTCGGCCCCGGAAACGCTCCGATGCAATGAATTTTTCGTAGGGGTATTGAATAGTTACAGGTAAACGATTTGCATGGGACAAGGTAATCATGAAACCTTGACCAATGTACCTGGCAGCTCGTATTGTTTGTTGACCAGAATTCAAGAGCTCGGTTAGCATAGGGAACATATCGGAATATCTATAAATAATTTCATACTTGTTTCTTTCTCTTGTTTGAGACAGGTTTTGAAGATAGAAAAATTCGAGTTCTTTACAGTGAAAAAAGTTGGGATGAAGTCGTTAATAATAGATTACCTAGAGAAATAGGTAAAAGAAATTTCCACCCAAGATTTAATAGTTGGTCCATCCTCAATCTCGGTAAAGTCCATCTTGTTGCAATAGAAATGAACAAGAACAGATAAGTTTTCGCTAATGTAATAAAGATACCTATTATTGTTCCAATAACTTGACTTCTTTTAGTTAGTTCAGGAACGAATATGTAGGGAATAGAAAGATTCCAACCTCCCAAGTAAAGAACTGTTACAAATAATGAAGAAACTAGTAGATTTAGATAGGAAGCAACATAAAATAAACCAAATTTTATACCTGAATATTCGGTTTGATAACCCGCTACTAATTCCTCTTCTGCTTCTGGTAAATCAAAAGGTAATCTCTCACACTCGGCTAAAGAAGAAATTAGAAAAACGATAAACCCTATAGGTTGACGCCACAAATTCCATCCCCAAAAACCGTATTTTGACTGCGCTTCAACTATATCAACTGTACTTGAACTGTTAGATAATCATAGTCGGCGATAACATCACTGTTCCCGTCGCTATTACAGAACCGTACATGAAATTTTCACCTCATACGGCTCCTCATAGGTCACAAAAAACTCTAAGGGCCTTTCAACATTTTTGATCTTGATCCCTTTGTGGGATCCATGATCAATAGAGAGTCAAACTCTTATCCTAAGGCCTAGAATTTAACCTATGAAATTCCGTCTGCTAGTTATAATAAAAATAAAGTGCTTCTGAATTGATCTCATCTTTTAAAAGTTTGTATTTTTCTTTGTTGATTAATAACTTTATCCTTGAATAAAAAACTTTTTTGAGGAATATCACAGAGATATTGCAACCTATTCTTTTTTTTTTTTATTACGAAATTAGATATTGTATTACCTAGCAAAGATTCTATTTCTATCGAAAAAATCGAAAAATTTATGAATAAAAAAGATCTATTTTTGCAATTATAGTCTTTCCACTTCTGTTCGTTCCTATTCTACTTTCTCGGGAAATAAGGGAGGGCGGCATTACCCAAATAAAAGATTTCTTCGTTCTTGATAGTTATTTACTTAATCGGTGAATAGGAAGATACTCTGGATCAAAATCTAGGGGAGTACTTCTTACGAATTTCTACCAACTTAAAGCCCCGATTCGAATTACTTTGGTAGAAATATCCTCTTGGAAAGGTTATCTAATCTCCATTACTAATCCTTTGTGTATCTTAGTCTTCCTAACCATCCACTCATTTTTTGAATCTTCCAGTAGGTTAATACTAATACCTCCATGGTAATAGATAGTAAAAACCCCGGGGGTTGATCTTTTGAACCCGCTTCAAGCCATGATTACTACTCAACCAATCTAACTTGGGGTAAAGGAAACATAAGAACTGATATTCTTTCCTTTGACTTAATTCTTGTACATAGGAAATGAGATTGAATGGCTTTAACAGCAAATTAGGAAGCCGTTTGATTTCACTCATCTAACTATCCGGTTTAGTTTATCAACCCCGACGATGAATAAAAAATAGATATTCAACTTTCTTGCTAGAAAGAAATATGGAAAGTTTATGTCTCACCGAATCACACGTAGAGATATTGATAATACACATAGAGTTAATGGTATTTCATAACTAATTGATTGAGCAGCAGCCCTTAATCCACCTAAAAAGGAATATTTATTATTTGATCCATATCCCGACATAAGAAGTCCAACGGGAGCAAGGCTTGAAATGGCGATCCATAAAAAAACACCAATACTAAGATCGGTTAGAATAAGTCGATAACTAAAAGGAATTACTGAATAACTTAGTAAAATGGATATCACTGCTATGGATGGCCCAATATTGAATAAACGAGTATCTCCTCTAGATGGAAGAAGATTCTCTTTGAAAAGTAATTTTGTCCCATCTGCTAGAGCTTGAAGAATTCCCAAAGGCCCGGCATATTCAGGTCCAATACGTTGTTGTATTCCTGCAGATATTTCTCTTTCTAACCAAACAATTACTAGTACACCTAGTGTGATTCCTAATACAAGAGTCAAAATAGGGATAAGTGTCCATAGTATCCCATAGACTTCTGTTAAGGATTCAAATCCGGAAAAAGAGTGGATAGCTTGTAGTTCTGTTGTATCAATTATCATTTCAACGATCGACTTCTCCCATAATGATATCTATGCTACCTAGTATCGTCATAATATCAGCCAATTTCATTCTTTTAACTAACTGAGGAAGAATTTGCAAGTTGATAAAACCCGGTGGTCGAATTTTCCATCTCCAAGGAAAAACACTCTGATCTCCTATCAGAAAAATTCCCAATTCCCCTTTTGGGGCTTCGACTCTTACATAAAGTTCTTGCTTGGGCAATTCAAACGTTGGAGAAGGTTTTTTACTAATAAATCGATAGTCAAAATCATTCCATTCCGGGTTTTTTATTCTATCAAAGCGTCGTATTTCTAAATTTTCATATGGCCCTCCAGGAATTCCCTCTAAGGCCTGTTGAAGAATTTTTACGGATTCTGCCATTTCACCCATTCGTACTAAATAACGAGCTAATGAATCCCCCTCTTTTTGCCAGTGAACCTCCCAATCAAATTCGTCGTAACACTCATAACGATCAACTTTACGAAGATCCCATTCTATTCCGGAAGCTCGTAGCATTGGGCCTGATAAACCCCAATTTAGTGCTTCTTCTGCCTGAATAATGCCTATGCCTTCAACTCGTTCTAAAAAAATAGGATTCCGTGTAATAAGTTTTTGATATTCAGCAACGCCGATTAAAAAATAATCGCAAAATTCCAAACATTTATCTACCCAACCATGAGGTAAATCGGCAGCTACTCCTCCGATACGAAAATAATTATGCATCATACGCATACCGGTAGCAGCTTCGAATAGGTCATATATCAATTCTCGTTCTCTAAAAATATAGAAGAAAGGGGTCTGTGCCCCGATATCTGCCATAAAAGGGCCGAGCCATAACAAATGAGAAGCGATACGACTCAATTCCAACATAATAGTTCTTATATAGCTAGCCCTTTTAGGGACTTGAATATTGCCTAGCTGTTCGGGTGCGTTTACGGTTATTGCTTCTGTGAACATAGTCGCTAAATAATCCCAACGCGTTACATAAGGCAAGTATTGTATAATTGTTCGATTTTCCGCAATTTTCTCCATACCTCTATGTAAATAACCCAATATTGGTTCACAGTCGATAACATCTTCCCCATCGAGAGTCACGATCAGCCGAAGAACGCCGTGCATTGATGGGTGGTGAGGGCCCATATTTACTATCATGAGGTCTTTTCTTGTAGTTGGTGCAATCATAAGTTTTTTTCCCGAGTCATTCTTCCATGCATTGTTTGAACGTAAAAAGAAGAGTTCGTCAAAATGAAAACGAATAAAAGTGCAAATGGTATTAGGCTTCAAGTTAACGAGTTTTTATCTCTCGAATATCTAACTCGCCAATTAATTCTTTATAACGTTCTCTATTTTTTTTTGACAAATAGGCCAGTAGTCGTTGACGTTTTCCCAAAATTTTCCGCAAACCTCTCTGAGATGAAGAGTCTTTTTTGTGTAATTCCAAATGCGAAGTAAGTTTACTTATCTTAGTGGTGAAAGTGAATACTTGAAATTCAACAGACCCCCTGTTTTCTGTGTTTTCTTTTTGAGAAATAACCGAAATGAATGAATTTTTTACCATAGAAAAATTCCCCCTTCCTTTTGAAAGATATGGATTTTACCGATCAGTAATAATAATGCCATTAATTTGAATTGGTATATACAAAAATCTAATTCCAAGTTATTTGAAAACTACTCCTTTTCTGAATTCAAATCAATCCATCCAAACTGGAATCGGATTGAGATAGAGGTAGAAAAGGAGTAGTCCATTTTTCCATTGAAGGGTTTAGACCTAAAAAAAAAAGTTCTATTGATTCATTTCGAGATTGAAGTCCTACATTATTCATTTAATATTGGATATATCCATGAAAGGGAAGACTCAAATGTGTGGTCCGCATATTTCTTTCATATACCCTATACCCCATACCCTATATTTTTTCCTATTTTCATATATACCCGTCTATCATATACTTTCTATTCTATATGATAGACGGGTATAGAGTTCTTATCTACGAATTTTCCATTTTCAATTGTGGATATAGATGTATCCTTAACATACTGAAACGACTGCCATTGTTGGTATTAAACCAATACCGATTCATACAGGCCAAATCTTCTAATCGATAATTAGGCCAAAGAAAGAGCTTTAATTTCATTAATGCATTTTCTTCTATATTAAGACCTTTATTCTCGGGCGAAGCTTGGTTGCTGTTTTTTCTGTTCTTTTCGTTCCAAAATAGGAGATTTCTATTTTCATCGTTTCGATACTTTGAATTCAATGAAATTAGAATTCTCAATTTTCTACGATGTCGAAACGATAAAATATTTTCAGGAATAAGGAAATCAAAATGATTCTTAGAAACATACCTTTCTTCTTGGTATTTTGGATTTGTTTGGTACTTACTCTTATCAACCAACGAAGTACTTATGGTTTGATACATCAAGAGTTGTCCATCAATTTTTCCAAACAGACGAATGGGTTCTATAATCAATATTCCCTTCTTCAGTAATTCCGCATGAGTTAGACTAGTTTGAATCGTCAGTCTATCCAAATCGATTTCTCTTGTTTGAATTGAAGATAAGAGAATTTTTCTTGGGTCCATTAGTCTAAGCAAGAGACAGTAGACCTCAATATTATTCATCAATTTTTCGTCCAAAGTACTGTCCCACCATTTACATTGAAAAAGTAAATAACGTTCCAGGAAGGAATCTAGTTGACTTTTTTTCTTTTTCTTCTTTTTCCTGTCCAATTTTACAGAATTTTCTTCACTAGATTTTTCTTGTGACAGAACAGATCCAAAATCTTCTCCTTTTTTGGGTTCTTCTTGATTTCCTTGCTTTTTTTTGAATTTTCTTTTTTTCTTTTCACTACTATTTTCATTTCCATTTCGATTTAAAAGAAGTAATTGATTTGGTCTAAACCAAGGTTTGGTCTTATATGCCTGATGAAATAAGACCAATTCTGGGAAGAACCAACCCTCTAGATTCGAGATAGAATAATTTAGCATTCTTTCATTCATTCCCATCCAATCAACAAAAACGTTGTGGAATTTTGGGAGATTGTCTGGAAGCCTAAAATAACAAATTTCAGAATATCCATTTTTAATAGATATTTGAAAATACTTATTAGTTTCCCGTTGAATATTTGGATTCCTGTTGGCATCGATCGTGATACAGGACTCAATATCCACTTTTTCTTTACGATACAAACTTTTCCAACGCAAATATTTTCTATTTACCATTTTTTCCACAGCTAGCATATCCACATAATTATAGATAGGGGTGGTTTTCAGAATATCATAAAGTGGGTCCTTGTGCGTGTTACAAGAAAGCTCTCCGTTCTTATTTCCTTGAAATTTTTCGGAGTTAAGAAATTGATTTGCTAAAAGATCATATCGATAAGATTTGTGAAAATTTTCTTTTTGATTCGCTAATTTGTATACTTCCTTTTTTTTTTTTGAATCACTTACTTGGTCTGTTTCATATGAATTGCATTTGCTTAATTTTTCCTTTGTAGCTATACAAAGGGAAGTATTTCGCCATTTTTCAGGCATTAATCTCGACCATATGATCGACGATAAATTGTATGGAGAATATCCTCTTAACCACTTTTTCCATTGATTTTGTTCATAATTCCTAAGTTTCTTATCATTTAATTTTAATTTTGAATGAACCATTCCTTGTTTTTCCAAAGAATCCTTTATTTCGGGCTTAAGAAACAAAGAGATTCCTTGATATTGAAGAACAGGTCTTAATTTATGCAAATTACTAACTTGCATTTGGGATAATTTGTAAAATACATAGGCTTGTGATACGCAAGATAAGTCAAAAAAAATATGTAAATTGCTTTTCATATCCCTAATCTTATCAAGGGATTTTTTAAAGGGAATGAGATTTTTCTTTTTTTTATTACTACTAGTATTCTTAAATGTTAGGTCCAGGGATAGAAAAATTAGCTCTATGCAGTTATTCATCATTTTGTCAATTAGGGTTCTTAACCTAATTTGAGTAGAAATATCCAAATTTGAATGATCTACAACAAAATTTAAAAGAAACCGTATATCACGTACAATCCAAAGTAAAATATAATAGATCTTAAACCAACCTTCAAACATAATATATAAAATCAATTTCCATATCCTTAGTAAATAAAATTTACTAAATAAAACAAACTCTTCTATATAATAGATAGTAGATTTCCATACCCCTGATAGTTTCCATTCACTCCTAGAAAAAAATCTGTGCCGAGATAGTAGTTCAATGAAAATTTTCAAATAAAGGGGAAATTTAGAAATGAATCGAACAGTTCTTCTTTTGAATATTTTACATTTTTCTAAGAATTTAGCATTAAATGTTTTGTTAGGACTAGTATCATTTTTCCTTTTCTTCTTTCTAATTCTTTCTATTTGATTTCTAATTTTCCCTATTCGCTCAGTCAGATCTTTTATTTTTTTTTCTGTCAATGAAGAATTTGTCAAACCCGGCGATACTGTTTGACCAAAAGATTGGTTAATTATTTGATTGCTAATTATGGAATCTTTTTCTTCTTGAATTTCATTCGATTCATAGATTTCTACTTTTCTTAATTGAATTGGGTTTTCTTTGGAAACTTTTGCAAGTATTTTTTTTTTTCCTTTGAAATAGTTCTTTTTCATTTTTCGAACTTTTTTTCCCAGTTCTTTCAAAACAGGTTTCCAAAAGGAAGGTCGTTTTTCGGGAAAACCAAAAGGATGTTTAGCTTCGAGTCCAAAAACCGTTAAAAAACGGAAATCCTCTTTTTCTTGATAAGATCTTAATTTGCGTTTGTGCGAAGGTTTCAGACGGAAAGGGAATAATATTTTGATCTGAAGACCTTCTACGAACCAATTTTCAGGCAATTCTGTTTCTGATAATGGCGTTCCATTATAAGTACATTTAAGATGCATCTCTCTATTCCATTCCCGAAAATCCTCAGACCATTCAGGACGTTGGGATAGGGATATACGCCCAAGATTTTTTGCAATTATAAACGAAGGTAAGATAATATATTTTCTAAAAATAGATTGAATTAGCAACAAACAAGCTCTTATTCCTTGCCCATAAGTATGGGCATTATCCCAAGCTTCCGCTATCTTCATTCGCGCCTCTTCCTCTAGTATCTCCATCTCTTTTTTTTCTTCGTCTTCTATTTCTATTCTATTTTCTTCTCTTTTTGTTTGTTCGTTTGTAGACTCTACAATTTGGAATGCTTCCCCTTTCCACACCCTATTTCTAAAAATGGATTTAATCAATTCAAACATATTAGATGTTAAAGAAAAGAAAATGGATTTTTTGATTCTGTACACAAAAAGGGGGGAATGCGCATTTCCTTGAAACACTTTCCAAATAACTACTTTGCGCCTTTGCGCCCGCACAGACCCCTTGATTAGATCTCGATCAAAGTCCGGTTGTTCTAAATAGCGTGTCGTAGACATCTCTTCCATTTCATCAGGATCATCTTTATCATCTTTGATATCAGTAAAAATCACTACCTCTTTGGCTTCTCTTGAACGAATTTCAAAATCGTCGGGAATATCTTGAAATTCTCCTGATTGTTGTTCTAACTCAGTGATTAATTTGTATTCCCATCGAGGAATTTTTTTACTGATTTCGTTTATTTTATTTTGACTTATGTTTCTGTTTTGACTATTAGCATCATTAGCATCATCATGTAGGAAAAATAATACTTTTTTTAAAAAAAGCATTTCATGTTTTCTTTTTAACTTTTCTAATTTTGCTCTTTCTGCCTTTGGTCTTTCGAACTTTTCTTTTTCGAACTTTTCTTTTTCGGACTTTTCTTTTTCGAACTTTTTCTTATTCTGATAATAATTTTGATCTAGCAAATCAAGGGTAGACCAAGAAGTAGCTAGAGAGCCAACGCCAAAGTTTAGGTAAGCGTAATACTCGTCTAGTTTTTCTTCTAGAGCGTTCTCTATTTTCCGAATAAAGTCTCCCAGATAACCCATATGTTCATACCTCACATGTGCGTAACCAGTCCTCATGAAAAAATCCACATTAAAATGGGATTTCAATAGAATGTCTTCATAACATTTTAGACACACATTCTTTAAATTCCTGAAGCCTATCAAATTAGACAAATAAGAGGTACCAGGAGCTGTATGCCTCCAAAACGTACATTGCACAGCTATCGCGTAGTGGATATTTCCCGCGACAATAGCCTGTAACCGAGCCAAACAAATCCATTTGTGAGTGTTGAGCACAAGGCGAAAAGTATCAACGACGGGAGGAAGAAACTTTTCAATGACCGTGTCAACGATCTTGTCAATGATCGGTAATTCCTCATTTTTGATATCCTCCGCATAAATCTTTCGCTCTTTATTCTGTATCTCTATAAATTCTCCTAGTTTATCGGTGTACGGAACGAGGATTTGATGCAATTTATTTATCCGAAAATTTTGAAAAAATTTTTTTTTCGAAGTTTTTTTCAGGATTGCATTTTTTTCGATTGTTTTTCGACGCGATCCGCTCAATAAAGGATCATACCTTTTTGGTAAGTATTTGTTTCTAGAATCATCATTACATAATCGAGTTCTTGTTTCGAGTCTATTCAAAAAACTAGATTTTTTCTCGAGAGATTTGATTCGATTTAGAAATGCTTTTTTTTCTTTTCTTTCTTTTTTTTCGTTGGTAAAAATCCAAAAATCGTATAGGTCCGGTGGATTATCATCGAAGAAATAAGGCCACAGTTTCGGGGATAACAGCCTTCTTTTTAGCCTTTCCAAAAAAATCGATACACTAGCAGGACACGTAAATATCATCCGATATTTTCCATCACTTTTACATTGGTCAAAAAAATAATGTGACATTTCATTTCGGATAGCTTGTTCAAATTTATCGTTTTTTATGTAGCGAAGGGGTCGATTCCACTGATTGAAATCGAAAAGAAGAGTGGCAAGATTTTTTTCAAAGAAAAAAGGGTCGTTATTTGCCATTTTTTTCGGAAAAATGGTAGAATTTTCATGATTTTTATTGCTATTCACTCGAATTTCTTCCGTTTCATCGATTTTGTTCGGATCCGCCCTTTCTTCGGAAAAAGAAGAAGGATCTTCTTCATCGGATGTTTCTATTTCTACATCTATTTCTTCCGTTTTTGTTGAGGGTTTGATGGGGAACGGTATTCTGCTTAAAGAGTAGGCGCAGGTCATAAATAAGAGAATACTAAAGATCCGAATTCGCCATTTTGCCACAAGGTACTTATTAGATCGAATGAACTTATTCGATTTAATCAAATTATTTTGCTGGATCCAGACTAATCCCGATCCAAGCCATTTCCTGAATAAAATATGACAAATTACCCAACCAATTAACCAACCAACAAAACTACTTGTTAGAAATAAGATCTTATTGTTGCATCGGAAGAGATAAACATTTACTAATCTGGCTAACATTGAACTTGGAAACAAATAATGATGGAATAATTGAAAAATGAGATTATTCACGAATACACTTTGAGTACTGAAATTACTCAGTGAATTTCGGCTGGAAGACTCATTATCCAAAAAGTCTTTGTCATTGAACAAATGAACCAAAAGATATGATAGAGCCAGGACCGTTATTGTATGAGGTTGACCCAATGCTAGATGCATTGGCGGGTAATAGATGGATAAGAACATTATGAATTGTCCCGAAATAAAACCAGTTGTTGCTGCTACTCTCTTCTCCATTCC